TATTTTTTTTTATTTATATGAATATTTATTAAAAACGGTTTAAGAATAAATTTAAATAATAAATAATTATTTAATTATATATATATATATATTAAAAATTTAATATATTAATATATATATATATACGTTAATTAATCAATAAATTAAAATTAATTATATTAATATATTATAATTTTTATTAATATTAATTGTTTAATTTCCAATTTAGTTTTTAATATAAATATTATGAAAAAGAGAAAAGAGAAATTATTTAAAATTTAATAATTTATATTAAATATTTTAATATAAAAAAAAAAAAAAAAAAAATCTATTCAAAATAATTTGTATATAAATAAATTTTTTATGGTTTTAAAAATTTATTTTAAATTTATTTTACATATAAATTTTAGTGTTATTTTTAAATTATTTTAATAATATTTAAATTTAAAAAGTAGTAATTAATATTAAATTATTTAAGAAATTAAGATTTAGTAATATTTTAATTAATAACAAATTTTGTGCCAGCAGTTGCGGTTATACAAAAATTAAATTAAATTTTATTAGTAATTAATTAATAATATTTAAAAATATAATATAAATTTTAAATTATTAGGTAAAATTTTAATTTAATAAAATTTTATTTTAGATTATTTATGATTTAATAAATTTTATAAAAAACTAGGATTAGATACCCTATTATTAAAAATTAAAATTAATATACTAAAATAGTAAATAATTATTTATTGAAACTTAAATAATTTGGCGGTATTTTAGTTCATTTAGAGGAATCTGTTTAATAATTGATAATCCACGAATAAATTTACTTAATTTATAATTTTGTATATCGTTGTTAAAAAAATATTTTTTAATAAATTTAATATTTAAAAATTTTTATAAAAAATTAAATCAGATCAAGATGCAGATTATAATTAAGAATATAATGGATTACAATAAATTTATTTAAATGAATATTAATTTGTAATAATTAATTGAAAGTGGATTTAAATGTAATTTTATTTAATTTAATAAAATGATTAAAAATTAAAATATGTACATATTGCCCGTCGCTTTCATATAATAATAAATTGGAATAAGTCGTAACAAAGTAGAGGTACTGGAAAGTGTTTCTAGAATGAACAAATTAGAGCTTGAATTTAAAGTTTTTCATTTACATTGAAAAGATATTAAAAATTAATTAATTTGAGGGGAAAAATTAATAAAATATAATATAAAAAAAGAATTTTTAAGTAAAAATATTTTAAAGGGGGGTTAAAGTATTTTTATAGAAAAAATTAAATAATTTATAATAAATTAGTATTGTGAAAGAATTTTGAAATATATGAAAAATAAAATTAATTAAAAGTAATTTTAATTTAATGTATCTTGGGTATCAGAGTTTATTAATAAAAATTTTTAAATAAAAAATTCTCGAATTTAAAAGAGATAATTAATTAATAAAGTTATTGTAGCATAAATATTTTAAATAATTAATTGGAAATGAAATGTTAATCGTTTTTAAATATATCTAGTTTTTTTAGAAAAAAATTTAATTTTTTATTATTTTATAAATAAATTAAATAATTAATTTATTTATAAAATAATATTATATTTTAGGGGATAAGCTTTAATTTAAAATTATATAAATAAATTAATTATTATAATTGAAATTTATATAATTTATATTGTTAATAAAATTTAATTTATTATAAATAATTTCATTTAAAATAAAATTTAATAAAATTTTATATATTTATAAAAAAAAATTTTTTAATATTATAAAAATTGTTATAATGATAAAATTAGTATATTAAAATATAAAATGAAAAATATATTATATTTTATTATTTTAAATAAAATTAATTAAAAGGAATTCGGCAAAAATTTATATTCACTTGTTTATCAAAAACATGTCTTTTTGTAAATAATATAAAGTCTAATCTGCCCACTGATTTTAATATTAAAGGGCTGCAGTATATTGACTGTACAAAGGTAGCATAATCATTAGTCATTTAATTGATGACTTGTATGAAAGATTGGATGAAATATAAACTGTCTCTTAATTAAGTGTAGAATTTAATTTTTTAATCAAAAAGTTAAAATAATTTAAAAAGACGAGAAGACCCTATAGAGTTTTATAAATAAATTAATTAAGATTATGTATAAATTTAATTAATTTATCAAAATTAAATTATTTATTTTGTTGGGGTGACAAAAAAATATAATAAACTTTTTTTCTTTTTAAACATATATAAGTGATTATTTGATCCAATAATATTGATTATAAGAAAAAATTACCTTAGGGATAACAGCGTAATTTTTTTTTTTAGTTCAAATAAGAAAAAGAGTTTGCGACCTCGATGTTGGATTAAGATAAAATTTAAATGCAGAAGTTTAAAATTTTGATCTGTTCGATCATTAAAATCTTACATGATCTGAGTTCAAACCGGTGTAAGCCAGGTTGGTTTCTATCTTTTAATAAATAAAATATTTTAGTACGAAAGGATTAAATATTTAAATTAAATTTATATTTTTTTTTGAATATTATTAAATTATTATTTAAAATTATAAATAAAAGTATAATATATATATATATATATATATATACTATTTTGGCAGAAAAATGTAATGATTTTAGAATTCATTAATATATAATTAAATTATATAGATAGTAAATGTTTATTTTTGATATTTATATAATTGTAATTGGTTTATTAATTTTAATTATTGGAGTTTTAATTGGAGTTGCTTATTTAACTTTATTAGAGCGTAAAGTTTTAGGTTATATTCAAATTCGTAAAGGTCCTAATAAGGTTGGTTTTATAGGGATTTTACAACCTTTTTCTGATGCTATTAAATTATTTACTAAAGAACAAACTTATCCTAATTATTCTAATTATATTTGTTATTATTTTTCTCCTGTTTTAAGATTTATTTTATCATTAATAATTTGGTTATTAATTCCTTATTATTTTAATTTAATTAGATTTAATTTAGGGATTTTATTTTTTTTAAGATGTACAAGTATAGGAGTTTATACAGTTATAGTAGCAGGTTGATCTTCAAATTCAAATTATGCATTATTAGGAGGATTACGAGCTGTGGCTCAAACAATTTCTTATGAAGTTAGATTAGCTTTAATTTTAATATCAAGAATTATTATAATTATAAGTTTTAATTTATTAAATTTTTTTATTTATCAAGAATTTATTTGATTTATTATTATAATATTTCCTTTAAGATTATGTTGAATTAGATCTAGATTAGCTGAAACTAATCGTACTCCTTTTGATTTTGCTGAAGGTGAAAGAGAGTTAGTTTCAGGATTTAATATTGAATATAGAAGAGGAGGATTTGCTTTAATTTTTTTAGCTGAATATTCAAGAATTTTATTTATGAGAATATTATTTGTTTTAATATATTTAGGAGGTTTTAATTTAAGAATAATTTTTTATTTAAAATTAAGATTGATTTCTTTTTTATTTATTTGAGTACGGGGTACATTACCTCGTTATCGTTATGATAAATTAATATATTTAGCTTGAAAAAGATATTTACCAGTTTCTTTAAATTTTTTATTATTTTTTTTAGGTTTTAAAATTTTATTAATGTAATTTAATTTTTTTTTAGTATAAATTAATAGAAATAAAATTTCTTTCTTAAGTTTTCAAAACAAATGCTTAAAACAAGCTCATTAATTTATTTAATTAAATAATAAATTATCTCAATATTTATTAATAATTGGGTTTATAATGAAATAAGAAAAATATAAAATTGTTAGAAGTTGTCCTGTAATAATATAAGGATCTTCAACTGGTCGTGCTCCAATTCAAGTTAATAAAATAACAATTGTAACTATTGATCAAAATAAAATTTGATTAATAGGATAAAATTGAATTCCTTGAATTTTTTTATTAAATGTAAATGGAAGGATTACTAAAATTAAAATTGATATTACTAAAGCAATGACTCCTCCTAATTTATTAGGGATTGATCGTAAAATTGCATATGCAAATAAAAAATATCATTCAGGTTGAATATGTACAGGTGTTACTAAAGGATTAGCTGGAATAAAATTATCAGGATCTCCTAATAAATATGGATTTGTTAATGTTAATATAGTTAATAAAAATAATAAAATAATAAATCCAATTAAATCTTTGAAAGTGAAAAAAGGATGAAAAGGAATTTTGTCTAAATTTCTATTTAGTCCTAATGGATTATTAGATCCTGTTTGATGTAAAAATAATAAATGAATTATTGTTATTATTAAAATAATAAAAGGTAATAAAAAATGAAATGTATAAAATCGAGTTAAAGTTGCATTATCTACAGCAAATCCTCCTCAAATTCAATTTACTAATATAGTTCCTAAATATGGGATAGCAGATAATAAGTTTGTAATAACGGTTGCTCCTCAAAAAGATATTTGTCCTCAAGGTAAAACATATCCTATAAATGCTGTTCCCATTAATAAAAATAAAATAATTACCCCTACTATTCATGTATATTTTAAGTTAAATGATTCATAATAAATTCCTCGTCCAATGTGTAAATAAATACAAATAAAAAAAAATGATGCTCCATTAGCATGAAGAGTTCGAATTAATCATCCGTAGTTTACATTTCGGCAAATATAATTTACACTGTAAAAAGCTATTTCGATATTTGCTGTATAATATATAGTTAAAAATAATCCTGTTAAAATTTGTACAATTAAACATAAAGCTAATAATGATCCAAAATTTCATCAAGCTGAAATATTTGAAGGAGAAGGTAAATCAATTAAAGATCCATTAATAATTTTTAAAATAGGGTGAGTTTTTCGAATTGTTAAAAATTTATTTATCATTTATAATTTAATTTAATGATGATCGAATTGGTCCATAAAAAATATTAGTAATTTTTACTACAGCAATTAAAGTAATAAATAAATAAATAATTAATATTATTATAATTAATAAAGTATGATTATTATATAATTTTCTTAAATTAATTTTATTTTCATTATTGAAAAATAAAATTAATTCAAAAAATTTATTTATGTCTGAATTTAATGAAAGATTTATTCATGAGATGTTATTTATATATATAACTTGAATTATAATTATTATTAATAATAAAAAAAAAAATAAATTAAGTATATTATTAAAAGGTTTAAATATATTATTAGATGCAATACTAGAAACATAAATGAATAATACTAAAAGTCCCCCTAAAAATGTTAAAAATAAAATATATGAAAATCAATAAGTTTCAATTATTATTCCAGATAATAAACATGTTAATAAAGTTTGAATTAAGATTATTAATCCTATAGATAATGGATTATTTAAATATAATATAAAAAAAGAAATTATTATAATTATTAATGAAAAAGTTATTTTTATGATTTCAAATCAAAGAATAGTTTAAAAAAAATAATAATTTTGGAGATTATTGATAAAGAATTTCTTTTTCTTTGAAGTTTTTAAAGTATATAACTTAACTTTGATTTACAAGACCAATATTTTATTTTAAACTATAAAAACAAATGATAATTTTAAATATATGATTAATTTTTATTGTAATATTTGTTGTAGGTAATTTAATTTTTATTTCTAAACATAAACATTTATTAATTGTTTTACTTAGATTAGAATTTCTTGTTTTAAGAATTTTTTTTTTTATATTGATTTATTTAAGATTAGTTAGTTATGATATATATATATTAATAGTGTTTTTAGTATTTTCAGTATGTGAAGGAGCTTTAGGTTTATCAATTTTAGTTTCTATAATTCGAACTCATGGTAATGATTATTTTCAAAGATTTAATTTATTATAATATTTTTTATTTAGTTTATTAATGATAAAATTTTTAATAATAATAATTTTTATAATTCCTTTTTGTTTTATAAAAAATATATTTTGAATGGTTCAAATAATATTGTTTTTAATAATATTTTTTTTTATAAATTTAAGAATAAGATTAAATTTATTTTGTAATTTAAGATATATAATATCTTGTGATATTATATCTTATGGTTTAATTATATTAAGAATTTGAATTTCTATTTTAATAATTATAGCTAGAGAAAATTTAAATAAAATAAATTTTTATGTTAATTTTTTTTTATTTAATATTATTTTTTTATTAATTATATTATATTTAACTTTTAGAGTTATAAATATATTTATATTTTATTTATTTTTTGAGGGTAGATTAATTCCTACATTATTATTAATTATTGGTTGAGGGTATCAACCTGAACGAATTCAAGCAGGAATATATTTATTGTTTTATACTTTATTTGTTTCTTTACCTTTATTAATGGGTATTTTTTATATTTTTAATGAAATGCATTGTATAATAATTTATTTTTTAAAATTTTTAAATTTAAATATATATATATTATATTTTTCAATAATTTTTGCTTTTTTAGTTAAAATACCTATATATTTTGTTCATTTATGATTACCTAAAGCTCATGTAGAAGCTCCTGTTTCTGGTTCAATAATTTTAGCTGGAATTATATTAAAATTAGGAGGTTATGGTTTATTACGATTATTAATTTTTTTACAAGAAATTAATTTAAAATTAAATTATTTTAGAATTGTTATTAGATTAATTGGTGGATTTTATATTAGATTAAAGTGTTTTTGTCAAGTTGATATTAAATCATTAATTGCTTATTCTTCAGTAGCTCATATAAGAATTGTGATTAGAGGTATTATAATTATAAATTATTGAGGATTTATTGGATCTTATGTTTTAATAATTGGTCATGGATTATGTTCTTCTGGTATATTTTGTTTAGCTAATATTAGTTATGAACGTTTACATAGACGAAGATTATATATTAATAAGGGGATAATAAATTTTATACCTTCTATAAGATTATGATGATTTTTATTAATATCTTCTAATATAGCTGCTCCTCCTAGATTAAATCTTATAGGAGAAATTAGTTTAATTAATAGTTTAGTAAGATGATCATGAATTTCAATGATTATATTAATGTTAATTTCTTTTTTTAGAGCAGGATATAGATTATATTTATATTCATTTGTTCAACATGGAAAGTATTATTCAGGTATTTATAGATATTATACAGGTGTTAGTCGTGAATATTTAATATTAATATTACATTGATTTCCTTTAAATATTTTAATTTTAAAGATTGATTATAGAATAATTTGATTTTATTTAAATAATTTAATAAAAATATTGATTTGTGGTATCAAAAATATGATTAAAATTCATTTTAAATTATTAATAATGTAAAATATTCAATTTGTTTTATTTCATTTATTTTTTTATTTTTAATAAGAATAATTAATTTTATTTTTATAATTTATTTTATTATAAATAATATGGTTATTTTATTAGAATGAGAAATTATTTCATTTAATTCAATATCCATTATTATATCTATTTTATTAGATTGAATATCTTTATTATTTATAATATTTGTTTTTTTAATTTCTTCTGTTGTTATTTTTTATAGAAAAAGATATATGTCATCTGAGTTAAATTTAATGCGATTTATTATTTTAGTTTTATTATTTGTTTTTTCAATAATATTATTAATTATTAGTCCTAATATTATCAGAATTTTATTAGGTTGAGATGGTTTAGGATTAGTTTCTTATTGTTTAGTAATTTATTATCAAAATTTAAAGTCTTATAATTCAGGAATATTAACGGCTTTAAGTAATCGAATTGGTGATGTTCTTATTTTAATAGTAATTTCTTGAATAATAAATTATGGAAGATGAAATTATATTTTTTATTTAGAATTTATAAAAAATGATTTTGAAATAAATATAATTAGAACATTAATTATTATAGCTGCTATAACTAAAAGTGCTCAAATTCCTTTTAGTTCTTGATTACCAGCTGCTATAGCTGCTCCTACACCAGTTTCTGCTTTAGTTCATTCTTCTACTTTAGTTACAGCAGGAGTTTATTTATTAATTCGATTTAATATGTTATTATTAGATATATTTTTTTTAAAAATTTTATTATTATTGTCTGGGTTAACAATATTTATGGCTGGTATTTCTGCCAATTATGAGTTTGATTTAAAAAAAATTATTGCTTTATCTACATTAAGACAATTAGGTTTAATGATGAGAATTTTAAGAATAGGATTGCCTGATTTAGCTTTTTTTCATTTATTAACTCATGCTATATTTAAAGCTTTATTATTTATATGTGCTGGAGTTATTATTCATATAATAAATGACATTCAAGATATTCGTTTTATAGGAGGTATTAGTTTATATATTCCTTTAACATCATTATGTATAAATATTTCTAATATAGCATTATGTGGAATTCCTTTTTTGGCTGGATTTTATTCTAAAGATTTAATTTTAGAATTAGTAAGATTTAGAAATTTAAATATAATAGTTTTTTTATTATATTATCTTTCTACAGGTTTAACTATATTTTATAGATTTCGTTTAATAATATATTTAATAGTAAATGATTATAATTTATTAAGAATTTATAATTTATATGATGAAGATTATATTATGTTAAAAAGAATATTTATTTTATTATTTATAAGAATTGTAAGAGGAAGATTTTTAAGATGAATAATTTTTTCTTATCCTTACATAATTTACTTACCTTTTAATATGAAAATAATAGTAATTTATGTTAGAGTAGTAGGAGGTTTAATAGGTTATTTAGTTAGAAATATAAAAATTTATTCTGTTAATAAATTTATTATAACTTATAATTTAAGAAATTTTTTATGTTTAATATGATTTATACCTAATTTATCAACTTATGGTATTAATTACTACTTTTTAAATTTTAGTCAAAATTTATTAAAAAATGTTGATTTAGGTTGAAGAGAAATATATAGAGGATTTGGTATAGTAAAAATTTTAAAGAAATATTCTTCATTTTATAGAGTTTATCAAATAAATAATTTTAAAATTTATTTATTTAGATTTATTATTTGAATAATAATTATTTTATTTATATTATTATTTAATAATTAAATTTAAATAGCTTATAAATTTAGAGCATAATATTGAAGATATTAGGGAGATATAGTTATCTTTAAATAAGTATTTATAAAAAAATTTTTTTTATTTTTACAATGAAAATGTAAAGTTTTAATTAAACTATATAAATAGAAATATTAATGGAATTTAACCACTAAAAATTAAGTTAGCAGCTTAATTTTAATCATTATATTTCTAAAATTTAATTGGAATTATAATTCAATTTTATCATTAACAGTGATATACCTCTATTTTGGTTTCAATTAATAATATTTAATTAAATAAATTTAATTTATAAATAAGGAGTTGTTTAACTCTTTCTTTTAAGTCGAAATTAAATGCAAAATTTGCTTCTTATTTAAGATAAATTATATATTATAATATTTTTTGAATGCAAATCAAATGTTTTAAATAAACTATAATCCTTAGTTAGTTCAATTTAATATATTTTGGTTTCATTCATGATATAAGCCAATTAATAAAATTAAAATAAAAAAAAATCTAACTTTAGTTCATAATATAAAATTTACTAATTTAAATAAAGGGATAATTGGAAAAATTAATGCAATTTCTACATCAAAAATTAAAAAAATTACAGTAATTAAAAAAAAATGTAGTGAAAAAGGAATTCGAGCAGATGATTTAGGGTCAAATCCACATTCAAATGGGGAACATTTTTCTCGATCTGAAAAAGTTTTTTTTGATAGAATAATAGATAAAAATATTATAATATTTGATACTAATATAAAAATAATAAAAATATTTGTTATTAAAATAATTATTTATATTAAAATTATTAAACTTTTTGATTGGAAGTCAAATATACTAAATATATTATATAAATAATTAGTTTCCTCATCAATAAATTGAAATATAAAGGAATAATCATACTACATCTACAAAATGTCAATATCAAGCTGCTGCTTCAAATCCGAAATGATGATTTCTAGAAAAATGATTATTTAAATGTCGAATTAAACAAATAAATAAAAATAATGTTCCAATGATTACATGTAAACCATGGAATCCTGTTGCTATAAAAAATGTTGAACCATAAATACTATCAGCAATAGTAAAAGGTGCTTCAAAATATTCATATGCTTGTAAAATTGTAAAATAAATACCTAAAATAATTGTAATAAATAAACCTTGAGTTATTTGAGAGTTATTATTTTCTATAATTGCATGATGAGCTCATGTAACAGATACTCCTGAACTAATTAAAATAATTGTATTTAATAAAGGAATTTGAAAAGGATTAAAGGGAATAATTCTAGTGGGAGGTCAAATAGCTCCAATTTCAATATTAGGTGCTAAACTTCTATGAAAAAATGCTCAAAAGAATGAAACAAAAAAAAAAATTTCAGAGACAATAAATAAAATTATTCCTCATCGTAATCCTTTAGTAACTAGGATTGTATGTTTACCTTGAAGAGTTCCTTCTCGACAAATATCTCGTCATCATTGAAATATTGTTAAAATAACAATTAAATATCCTAAAATTAATAAATTTATATTAAAATTATGAAATCATTTAACTATTCCAGTTACAAGAACTATAACTCCAATAGCTCCTGTTAAAGGTCATGGTCTATAATCTACTAAATGAAATGGGTGATTAAAATTTATTTTCATTAATTAACTTCTCTAGAATATAATGTTCTTAAAATTGCAATTACATAAGATTGAATAATTGCAACTGCTGATTCTAAAATTAGTAGTAAAATTTGAATAATAACTAAGATCATAATAAAGTATGAATTTATTCTGGGTCCAGTTCCTCTTAAAAGGGTTATTAATAAATGTCCTGCAATTATATTAGCAGTTAATCGAACTGCTAGAGTTCCCGGTCGAATTACATTTCTAATAGTTTCAATTAAAACTATAAATGGTATTAAAATAGAAGGAGTTCCTTGAGGAATTATATGAATAAATATATGTTGTGAATTATTAATTCATCCATAAATTATAAATCTTAATCATAAAGGTAGAGAAATTGATAATGATAGTGTTAAATGACTTGTTCTAGTGAAAATATAAGGAAATAAACCTAAAAAATTATTAAATAAAATAAATGAAAATATTGAAATAAAAATGAAAGTAGATCCTTGAAAATAATTGTTTTTTAATAAAGTTTTAAATTCATTATGAAGTTTTAATAAAATAAAATTTCATAATATAAAATGTCGATTAGGAATTAATCAAAATGAATATGGAATAAATATAATTCCTAAAATTGTTCTAATTCAGTTAAAAGGAATATTAAAAATATTAGTTGATGGATCAAAAATTGAAAATAAATTACTTATCATTTTCAATTGAAATTTTTTAATTTTAAATTTAAATTATTATTTTTATTATTAATTTTTTTATTAAAAATATAATAATTTATTATATTAAAAATTAAAAAAATTATTAAGAAAAAAAAAAAAGAAATTAATCAATTAATAGGTATTATTTGTGGGATAAAAGAATATTAATTATAATTAATAATTTAAATTTGACATATTTATGTTATATTTTAACTAATTCTTTTATCATTAGAAGTAAATGCTAATTTACTATAAAATGGTTTAAGAGACCAGTACTTGCTTTCAGTCATCTAATGATGAATAATTATTAATTCAATTAATAAAATTTTTAATTGAAATTCTTTCAATTACAATTGGTATAAATCTGTGATTTGCTCCACAAATTTCTGAACATTGACCATAAAAAATTCCAGGTCGATTAATAAAAAAATTAGTTTGGTTAAGACGTCCTGGATTAGCATCTACTTTAACTCCTAAAGATGGAACTGTTCATGAATGAATTACATCTGTAGCAGTTACTATAATTCGAATTTGATTATTTATTGGTAAAATAATTCGATTATCAACATCTAATAATCGAAAATTATTAGGAGTTATTTCATTTGTAGGAATTATATAAGAATCAAATTCAATATTATGAAAATCTGAATATTCATAACTTCAATATCATTGATGTCCAATAGATTTTAAAGTAATTAAAGGATTATTTAATTCATCTAATAAATATAATAATCGTAATGAAGGTAAAGCAATAAAAATTAAAATAATTGCTGGTAAAATAGTTCAAATTAATTCAATTATTTGTCCTTCTAATAAAAATCGATTAATATATTTATTAAATAATAATCTTGTTATTAGATAACCTACTAAAATTGTAATTATAATTAAAATAACTAAAGTATGGTCATGAAAAAAAATAATTTGTTCTATTAAAGGAGATGCTCTATTTTGTAAATTAAGATTAGATCATGTTGCAATTTCTAAAAAAAGGATATTCCTTTATAAATGGGGTTTAAATCCATTACATATAATCTGCCATATTAGAAGAAATTTCTTAAAATAGGTAATTCATTATATGAATGTTCAGCAGGAGGTAAATTTTGATATCATTCAATTGAAGATGATAAATTTAAAGCAAATAAAGCGATTCGTTGGTTAATAAAAGATTCTCAAATAATAATTAATATAAATATAATTGCTAATAATGAAATATAAGATCCTAATGATGAAATAATATTTCATGAAATATATGAATCAGGATAATCTGAATATCGTCGAGGTATACCTGCTAAACCTAAAAAATGTTGAGGAAAAAAAGTTAAATTTACTCCAATAAATATAATAAAAAATTGAATTTTTAAAAGATATGGGTTTAAAGATAATCCTGTAAATAAAGGAAATCAATGAATAAATCCCCCTAAAATAGCAAATACAGCTCCTATAGATAAAACATAATGAAAATGAGCTACTACATAATAAGTATCATGAAGAGTAATATCAATTGATGAATTTGATAAAATTACTCCTGTTAATCCTCCTACTGTAAATAAAAATACAAATCCTAATCTTCATAAAATAGATGGTGAATAATTAATTTGTGTTCCATGAAAAGTAGCTAATCATCTAAAAATTTTAATTCCTGTTGGTACTGCAATAATTATAGTTGCTGAAGTAAAATAAGCTCGGGTATCAATATCTATACCAACTGTAAATATATGATGTGCTCAAACAATAAATCCTAATAATCCAATTGCTAATATAGCATAAATTATTCCTAAACATCCAAATGTTTCTTTTTTTCCTCTTTCTTGGGAAATAATATGAGAAATTATTCCGAATCCTGGTAAAATTAAAATATAAACTTCTGGATGACCAAAAAATCAAAATAAATGTTGATATAAAATTGGATCTCCTCCACCTGCTGGATCAAAAAATGATGTATTAAGATTTCGATCTGTTAAAAGTATAGTAATAGCTCCAGCTAAAACAGGTAATGATAAAAGTAATAAAAATGCAGTAATTCCTACAGCTCAAATAAATAATGGTATTTGATCAAAAGATAAGCTATTTAAACGTATATTAATAATTGTTGTAATAAAATTAATAGCTCCTAAAATAGAAGAAATACCTGCTAAGTGAAGGGAAAAAATTGCTAAATCAACAGAACTTCCTCCATGGGCAATATTAGATGAAAGTGGGGGGTAAACTGTTCATCCTGTTCCTGCTCCATTTTCTACAATTCTTCTTGAAATTAATAAAGTTAAAGAAGGGGGTAATAATCAAAAACTTATATTATTTATTCGTGGAAAAGCTATATCTGGGGCTCCTAATATTAAAGGAACTAATCAATTTCCAAATCCTCCAATTATAATAGGTATAACTATAAAAAAAATTATAATAAATGCATGAGCTGTGACAATAGTATTATAAATTTGATCATCTCCAATTAAAGATCCTGGATTTCCTAATTCTGCTCGAATTAATAATCTTAAAGAAGTTCCTACTATTCCTGCTCAAATTCCAAAAATAAAATATAATGTTCCAATATCTTTATGATTTGTTGAATATAGTCATTTTCGCTTTACCAATAAAATAAAATGGCTGAGATTTAAGCGATAAATTGTAAATTTATTAACGAGAAATATTCTCTTTTATTAATGAATAATAGGCCTTATATTCATAAATGATATAAAATTGCAAATTTTAAGGAGTAGAAATTTCTATTAAGGCTTAAAGAATATTTCTTTATAAATAATTTTGAAGATTATTAGTTTAAATTAACTTAAAACCTTAATAAAAAAAAAATGTTCTAATAATTATCCCTCTAATAGAAATGAATGAAAAAAAATTAATTATTAAAAAATAATTATTTTTAATAAAAATTTTAAATCACTTTATTTTAATATAATTAAACATAAATGCTGAATAAGTAATACGAATATAAAAAAATAATATAACTAATCTTATTATAATAAAAATAAAAACTAATAAATATATTTTATTATTAATTAAAAAGTTAATAATAATTCATTTAGGAAAAAATCCAATAAAAGGTGGTAATCCACCTAATGAAAGAAAATTAATTAATAAATTAATTTTAATAAAAAAATTTATATTATTAATAAATATTTGATTAATGAAATATATATTTAAAATATAAAATAAAAAACATATTATTCTAATTATAAATGAATATATAAAAATATAAAAAAATCATAAAGTTTCTCTAATTATAATTGATGAAATTATTCATCCTAAATTATTAATAGAAGAAAAAGCTATTAATTTTCGTAAAGAAGTTTGATTTAATCCTCCAATAGCTCCAATAATAATATTTATTAAAATAATAATAATAATGAAATTTTTATTTAAATAATAAGATAAAATAATTATTGGGGTAATTTTTTGTCAAGTTATTAAAATAAATCTATTAAATCATGATAATCCTTCAATAATATTGGGAAATCAAAAATGGAAGGGGGTTCTTCCTATTTTTATAAGTATAGAAGAATTTATTATAATAGAAATAAAATTATCTATTTCAAAATTTTTTATAAAAATTATTTTAATTAAGATTGTAAATAAAAAATTAATTGAAGCAATAGATTGAGTAAGAAAATATTTCAAGGATGCTTCAGTTGCTAATAAATTATTAGAATTAGAAATTAGGGGGATAAATCTTAGTAGATTAATTTCTAAACCAATTCAACATCCAAATCATGAATTTGATGAAATAGAAATTAAAGTTCTAAAAAATAAAATAAAAAGAAAAAATATTTTATTAGAATTAAATAAAAAATTAATTTAAAATAAGAAATATTATATTTCTTTATATGAAATTTTAAAGTTCAAAATAATAATTATATTTTAGTGTAAGATGCACAATAGTTTTTGATACTATTAGATATAGTTTAATTCTATAAAATATAATAAAGGTAAAATAATTACTTAATTTATCCTATCAGAATAATCCTTTAATCAGGCACTTTATTTTTAAAAAAAAGGTATTTCCTTTATAGTTGGGGTATGAACCCAAAAGCTTAATTTTAGCTTATTTTTAA